AAATGTGGCAGATAGGCATATATCTGCACGGACTAATCAATAGTTCAAGTCACACACTCCCATAATCCATTTTATCTTCAGAAAATTCACTTCAACCATTAGTGTCAAATAAATAATACAATTTTGCGGGGTTGAAGGAAAAGATCCAAATACATGTTTTATTCTTTTCAATAATCCATATTTATAGCAATGAAATCCTATTGTTCCTACCCTGAGTGAAGTGATAAATGACTGATTACAAATATCTATGATCTATAATACTATTTCTTCTCTATAAAGGACCAGAGATGCCTTGCTTACGTATCATTGGGAAGTGCATTAACATAAATACGGCAGTAAGTAGAGGTAATACAAAAGTGTGTAAACTATAAAAACGAGTCAGGGTGGATTGTCCTACACTAGCACTTCCGCGCAATAACTCTACCAAAGGCGATCCTATTACAGGAATAGCTTCCGGTACGCCTGTTACAATTTTGACTGCCCAATAACCAATTTGGTCCCGGGGTAAGGAATAACCAGTCACGCCAAAAGATGCGGTCAATACAGCTAAAACTACACCTGTAACCCAAGTCAATTCACGAGGTTTTTTAAAGCCACCGGTGAGATACACACGAAATACGTGCAGGATCATCATTAGCACCATCATACTTGCGGACCATCGATGAACTGATCGGATTAACCAACCAAAGTTAGCTTCAGTCATTATATATTGAACGGAAGCAAAAGCCTCAGTAACCGTTGGGCGATAATAAAAAGTCATAGCGAATCCCGTAGCTACTTGTACTAAAAAACAAGTAAGTGTAATTCCGCCTAAACAATAAAATATGTTCACATGGGGAGGGACATATTTACTAGTTATATCATCTGCAATCGCCTGAATCTCAAGACGTTCTTCGAACCAATCATATACTTTATTGAGATAGGTAAATCCAGGGAACTCCCCCTCTGAGAACCGTATATGAGAATTTCATTTCGTACGGCTCAAACAAAAACCACCCAAATACTGGCTAGAATGGATATGTGTAATAAAAAGTTTGAGACTTATTTATCTTTCCTCCTATGATTCACTCTTTCTTTTTCTCTAAAGATACGAAAGAATAAAAATCTGAAAGCTCTTCTTTGTGGTTATAATGCTAAAAAATATCAAGTTGGCTCATTCGTCTTTATGTTGATTGTTACAGGCCTCTTGAATCCTCTATTTACCTATTTTTTTTTCTTTTATTTGTTATTCTTATTTGTGTGTAACGCGGTTTTACTTCTGTTTTCTTTATTATTGATAGGAATTCTCTTGTTAAGACCCTATGAATCGATTAAAACCTCAGATTCATACTACAACCACGATGATTCAAGAAAACCTTCAAACTAAGTCCAAAAATTCCCTGAGTAAGAATCGTTGGATCATCACTTATTCAATGAATAGATATACTGAATAAAAATTTAAAGAAAGGTTTGTCCCTTAATTAAAATAAGCATAAACGGGAAAAAGAATAAAAATCTGTCGATTTATCACTTCTAACCCCCTTTTTTAACTATTTGGGGGTTAACTCTTTTTTTTTGGAGTCCGGCCCGCGAGGTCTTAATATAAAATATGAATCATAGTTAGAATAGTTTGTAATCTATTTCCTATATTCCGCGCGTTCCGGATACTAGAATGAATATCCGACGAGGTAAAACCATCTGTATCAAGATGACAGAACCACTCTCTGTAGTATCCATAGGATCAATTATAACAAGTCACACACTCATATTCCGGAAATACAGAAACAAAGAAATTCCACGGTCGAACTACCCAAAAATAGAATGGGCTAAAAACGACCTAAATGATTCACTTTGTAGTGAAAAGCGATTTAGTAGTTCTTGTGAATCTAATTCATTGAAATTCCATCCAGTAAAATGGAAGAATTATAAATCTCCAAAATAATAGATAGGAATATCGCAAATAGAGCCATTGCAATACCCATCAAAGGAGTAGTTCCCCAACCTGGAGCTACTTTACCATATTCCGAATTCAGTGGTTTCAATAAATCCCCTACAATGGTTCGTCTTGGACCAGATCTAGAACTATTCTCAACGGTTTGTGTAGCCATAAATCCTATTTTGTATTCAGTGAGAGCCGTTGACTTTGTATACCATTATATTGTAAATAAATGATCTTAGCATAGATCCATTGTGGTCTTAAAATTATATAATAATGGAAACAGCAACCTTAGTTGCCATCTCTATATCTGGTTTACTTGTAAGTTTTACTGGGTACGCCTTATATACTGCTTTTGGGCAACCCTCTCAACAACTAAGAGATCCATTCGAGGAACACGGAGACTAGTTGAAGTAATGAGCCTCCCAATATTGGGAGGCTCATTACTTCAATCGAGATAATAAAAAATCATTTCATCTTTTTAGTTGGAACTTTAGGTGGTTCCCGAAAAAAGATGGCGAAAAATATTATTCCCAGAGTCGAGACTAAGAGGAATGTATAAACCAATGCTTCCATAGATTCGATTGTGGTTTACAATTATAGCTTCCATGCCTGTTTATTTTGGGTCGTCTCCCGGATAACTAAAGAGAAAGAGTCAAAGAAAGGGCAAAGGCAGCGATTCAAATCAAGATTTATCCGGCTCCCTGTCTATGTTATGTTAAATCACAAAAATAAAAGTAAGAAATCAATCTTGTATCAGACTACTTGTCGTCTTGTAGTCGGATCCCCAAGTTTTTGGAATGTTCCAAATTCTACTTGAGCATCCAAATCTGGGTCAATACCGGCAAAAACATCTCGGAACAAGGTTCTAGCGCCATGCCAAATATGTCCGAAGAAGAAGAGCAGAGCAAATGAAGCATGGCCAAAAGTAAACCAACCCCTTGGACTGCTACGAAAAACACCATCGGATTTCAAAGTAGCACGATCTAATTCAAAAATTTCGCCCAATTGAGCGCGTCGAGCATATTTTTTCACAGTAGCAGGATCACTATAACTAACTCCATTCAGTTCGCCACCATAGAACTCCACAGTTACACCTACTTGTTCGACACTATACTTCGACTCTGCCCTTCGAAACGGAACATCGGCTCTAACAATACCGTCTCCGTCTACCAAAACAACCGGAAATGTTTCAAAAAAAGTGGGCATACGACGTACAAAAAGTTCACGCCCTTCCTTATCTCTAAAGATAGGGTGTCCTAACCACCCAACAGCTATTCCATCCCCGTTGTCCATTGAGCCCGCTCTGAATAATCCCCCCTTTGCCGGATTATTACCGATGTAATCATAAAAAGCCAATTTTTCAGGAATTTTAGACCAAGCCTCTGATAAACTTTGATTTTCGGCTATCCCAGCGCTAACTCTTCGATATATTTCTTGCTGGAAGTATCCCTGATCCCATTGATAACGAGTGGGACCAAATAATTCAATCGGGGTAGTTGCTGAACCATACCACATAGTTCCAGCAACTACAAAAGCGGCAAAAAAGACAGCAGCGATACTGCTGGAAAGGACGGTTTCAATATTTCCCATGCGTAATCCTTTGTATAGACGTTGGGGCGGACGGACACTAAGATGGAATAGGCCGGCTAATATGCCCAATGTCCCTGCTGCAATATGATGAGAGGCTATTCCTCCCGGAACAAAAGGATCAAAACCTTCCACACCCCACGCTGGATTTACAGATTGTACCCTTCCGGTTAGTCCATAAGGATCGGACACCCATATTCCAGGACCATACAACCCCGTTACATGAAATGCGCCAAACCCAAAACAAGCCAACCCTGAAAGAAATAAATGAATTCCAAAAATCTTAGGTAAATCTAAAGAAGGTTTTCCTGTACGTTCATCAGAAAATATTTCTAGATCCCAGTACACCCAATGCCAAATAGCTGCCAAAAAGCATAAGCCAGAAAACACAATATGTGCCCCGGCCACACCTTCGTAACTCCAAATACCCGGATTCGTTATAGTACCTCCTGTGATACTCCAACCGCCCCATGAATTGGTTATTCCTAAACGAGTCATGAAGGGTATAACAAACATACCCTGTCTCCACATTGGATCAAGAACGGGGTCAGAGGGATCAAAAACCGCTAGTTCGTATAGAGCCATCGAACCGGCCCAACCAGCAACTAGAGCTGTATGCATTATATGAACAGAAATCAAACGACCCGGATCATTCAATACGACGGTATGAACACGATACCAAGGCAAACCCATGGAAATACCCCTTTAATCAACGAATAATAGACACTATGTAACTTTATTGCATTGTAAAAAGTAAAAAAACTATGCTCTGGACCCACTCTTTCGGTAGATTTTCTCGAGGAAAGAATTAATATTTGTTCTATTCTTTTAGTAATAATAATAATAGATAGTAATAATAGACGAATTCCATTTGTAGGAACAAAAATAAGCAGATCTATTCTATACCCGATAAGTACCAATACGCAATGGTAGAGGGGATTGATCCCACTTTAATTTTCTCTGAGTGAAGACATACCCATTTGTTCATATCATTCCAAAGGCCCATTCGTTTCGTAAAAATTTTCCTTTAGTCATAATCATTCGGTTTTCTTTTTTTATGTTATTGTTATGAACTTATTCAATTTATGGATAAACTATGATAAAGGCTAATCTTATTAAGACAATAAACCCGTTGTTACGCTTCCACATCAAAGTAAGATATAGTACTTAATTTTTTTTCTTTCATTTTATGCCTATTGGTGTTCCAAAAGTACCTTTTCGAAGTCCTGGAGAGGAAGATGCATCGTGGGTTGACATATAGTGCGACTTGTCAGATATATTGGGTCACATGGAATTTCCCCATTCTCTCCCCTGATCGAGATATCCCCTCTTTCGCCCAAAAAAGATTGATTGAATTATCAAAAGTTTGGAGCGTGAAATACAATTTAATCCTATTTATTTTTTGTAGGGGTATCAGATTAATATTATCAATTAGAATAATTTATGGTTGGCTCGACTGGACCAAAAAAATGAAGTATCCAGGCTCCGTTTAGAAAAAACCCAATTGGTAATATATCTAAGATTACTACTTTTATAATATTCTATTTATAAACAGGAGCGATCTCAAACTGTTTAATCAATCGAGTAATATAATGAATACATTTAATATAATGAATACATTGAATATTTAGTGGAAGACATGAAATAAATGAAATTGAAAAATAAAAAAAGCCATAGCAAAAAGACGTGGTATTGGGACATTTGCCCTATATGTGCAAATAAAAATCGGGCCTATCTTTACTCGGAGTAGAGCATAAACCTAAAAAAATTGAAAAAGCCCATTCAGGAACAAGAAAATGGCATCGTTATTTGGATTCGATCTCGATGAAACAATACATCAATGAGAAGTTCATTCGATAAGTTTAGTAAATTATTTATATATATATTTTATTTATATATAGGTAAAGTAAACAGGCCAAAAGAAATCCTTCTTGAAAAATGGAAGAAAAAAAGCCCTTTGTTAGAAGTTAGAAAGAGCCCCCTATGAAAATAAAAAAGAATGAGGGCTGCAATCTACACATTGATTCTTTTTTTTTGCGCGATTTTTGGTAAACCGTATGCATCAAAAGGTGCGCGTACGGTTCCTAAGGATACAATTATATCCTAATCAACCGACTTTATCGAGCAAGATTACTTTTTTTAGGCCAAGAGGTTGATAGCGATCTCTCGAATCAAATTATTGGTCTTATGGTATATCTCAGTATAGAGGATGATAGCAAAGATCTGTATTTGTTTATAAACTCTCCCGGGGGGTGGGTAATACCCGGAGTAGCTATTTATGATACTATGCAATTTGTACAACCAGATGTACAGACAATATGCATGGGATTGGCCGCTTCAATAGGATCTTTTCTTCTGGTCGGAGGAGAAATTACCAAACGTCTAGCATTCCCTCATGCTCGGCGCCAATGAGTTTTGTATTTGAGAGAAAAAAGAAGACTATGCCTTCGCCATATGAAATATGACTATTAAGTAATAATAGCATGGCATTTTGAATTCGATATGAGAAACCTTTTTTTTTATTTTTGTTTTTTTTTTTTTTTTTCAAAAATCAATCATTAGATTATATATCGAACGAATAGTATGAGATAAAGGGCATTTCCGATTTTATCTGATTTATCGGAAGCCTATTGCAGCGTCACAAACTTTTTTGTTTTCACACCAGAGGGATAATAACAATATTTATCTTAGGAAAGAATACAAAAAAAAGAAACTTTGGGATTGCTTAATAACAGACTAAATAAATATATAAAGCAACGGAACCATCATAGTATGTTTTAACTACTCCAAAATAAAATGAAGGATGGTTATTGGATTATTTACCGATCGGGGTCTGATAGGCCCTATATTTGAATATTTGAATTTGATTTTATACTTCTTCAATGGAATGGAGGTTATAAAGTAAATTCCATTGTATAGCCGTATGCAATGCGCAAAAGATGCCTGTACGGTTGTTCAATTCTATCTTTTGGTTTTCATATCATTACTCGTTATTTAATTTATTCTCTTTGATTTCTCTTCGAGATAGAAGAACCATTTATTAGGTTATATAATCAGGGTAATGATCCATCAACCTGCTAGTTCTTTTTATGAGGCACCCGCAGGAGAATTTATCCTGGAAGCGGAAGAAATGATGAAGCTGCGCGAAACCATTACAAGGGTTTATGTACAAAGAACAGGCACACCTCTATGGGTTGTATCCGAAGACATGGAAAGAGATGTTTTTATGTCAGCAACAGAAGCCCAAGCTCATGGAATTGTTGATCATGTAGGGGTAGAATAAAAAATAACAGGGATTTCGCGCAAATACAAATACGCCATTTGAAATTTTATCTTCTTACTGGGTTTGATAGAGTATTCTATTAATTAATTTATTACTATAGAAGTAATTCCTAATTGGCCGGTTAGGATCGATCTAAACCAGCTCATTATGTATACGAGTCAACATGCCAACTATTAAACAACTTATTAGAAAGACGAGACAGCCAATCAGAAATGTTACGAAATCCCCCGCCCTTGGGGGATGCCCTCAGCGACGAGGAACATGTACTAGGGTGTATGTGTGACTCGTTCAGAGCATGGACTGGGGCAGAAGAAAAGAACCCATTTTTCCAGTATCAGTGATCAGTAACAGTAAATAAGATAAAATAAAACGGAAGAACTCCATTCACTATCTAAAAAGTATCTATCATACCCTTCTATTGTGTATCAAAATTTATGGTTTCTAGTGGTGTAAATCCAATCGTCTCCATTTTCAATTTAAGATGAGAAAGAATTTCCCATTGGTAGCAAATGTTTATCCATTAAGCGGGGGGAATCCCATTTAAAGGCAAGAAAGATTACGCCCTTACTCTTTCAACAACGGACTAAGAGGGTCAGCTACACAGTTAATCTTCATAATTAAATACCGTTACTGTATAAGTGGATCTCGTTGTGAAAGACGGATTACTGAATAATTCATGGGTAGAGCCAAAAAGTGTGAACTGTACAAGTTAACAATAGCATTGATTAAATGAAAGAAAAGAAGGGGCTCCGGTGTATAGAAGGGATCTCGCCGTTTAAGAAGTAACCATAGAAACGATGGAACCCACTATTTTTTTTTTTATTCATTTCTATTTTATATTTACTACTTTTTGTTTTTATTTAATATTAATATGCTTTTTTTAATATCTAGTATCAATATTATTTCTTATTTCGAGGTAAAATGCCTATAAAAAAAAAGAAAAAATCGTGGGCGGGAAGGTTATAGTAGCAAAAGCCGTTGGAGTTTTTATTTTATACATTGGAAGGATCCGTTTTGTTATTAACAAACTAGTAAAGGGGAAGGGAATAACTGAAAGAAAAGAAATCAATTAGTTATTTATCAAAGTTTCATTTATTCAATGACCAGAATTAAACGAGGATGTATAGCTCGGAGACGTAGAACAAAAATTCGTTTATTTGCATCAAGCTTTCGAGGGGCTCATTCAAGACTTACTCGAACTATTACTCAACAGAAAATAAGAGCTTTGTTTTCGGCTTATCGGGATAGAGGTAGGCAAAAGAGATATTTTCGCCGTTTGTGGATCACTCGGATAAATGCAGCAATTCGAGGGAATTTAGTATACTATAGTTATAATATTTTCATACACAATCTGTACAAGAAGCAGTTGCTTCTTAATCGTAAAATACTTGCGCAAATAGCTATATTAAATATAAATTGTCTTTCTATGATTTCCACTGAGATTATAAAATAAGTAGATTGGAAGGACTCCATAGGAATGTTTTAAATTTTAATGGAGCGCGCTGTAAAATTAACTCCGGGAAGGTAGAATAGAAATTAGTATGATAAAATATAATCAAATAATATGATAAAGTCGTCAAAATGAACAAACAAGACGTTCAATAAAAAAAGATTTATTCTTTTTCCCCGATACTTTTTTTCTTATGACACGACACTCACATCTTAATTCGCGAATTTTTCGAACAAAACATCAATCCGCCTTTGAGTTCGTATTGGAATTTTGATTCAAGTGAAGAGTAAGCCTATCCCCCTTTTTGATTCTAAGACCCGCAGTTCTAGCAGCCGACTCACCTCTTTCAAATTGTTTCTCATTATTAAGAAAGGGTAACAAAGATAAAATACGAGCTTGCTTGATAGCAATAGTAATTAATCGTTGTTGTTTTAAGTTTAATCTATTCACCCGTCTAGATAATATCTTTCCTTGTTCACTAATAAATCGACTAATTAAACTCATGTTTCTATAATCAATTCGATCCCCCGACCCAATCGGGGGCAAACGCCTACGAAAAGATCGCTTGGATTTAAAATAGAGTCGCTTGGATTTATCCATGATTTGTTTATTCCTTATCCCGAAAATCCTAATTTTGTCGGGGATTTCTTTTTGGTTTGTTTATCTTTAAATATATGTTATATATAATATATGGTATATGACATTTTTCATCTTCCTTGGAAGGATGACATACAATACATACGTGTAATCGGTTCCATCTATTTCTTTATCTCCCCGTGAATTGTATATTTGTAACAAAAGGGACAGAATTTTCTCAATTCCAATCGACTAGGCGTATTGTGTCGATTCTTTTGAGTAATATATCTGGAAATACCAACCCTCTTTGATTCCTTATTAGCATCATTTCGAACAGCACAATTGGTACATTCCAAAATAACCGTTACTCGAACATCTTTCCCCTTGGCCATGAACCCCCTTTGTATTTTTGATTCACTCAACTATTCTATTTTGCGATCCAAAGAGAAAAAAGGAACGAAAAAAAAAAATAGAAGTTGCTAACTCGAAATAAAATTATGAAAAATTTCGTTGCAATCAAGATAGTAATAATAAGTAATACAATGATTTCTAACTACATTTCTAATCCCAATATAGCGTTTCGTCTTTCATTTAAGTATTTTGTATGATATTGTTGACCTATCCATCAATTTCCATTTCCGTTCTCATTCTCTTTTTAATTATTTTAATTTAAATAATTTAAATTAAAAATTTTATTTTAATTCGAGCCTCGGGCCTCAGGCCCGAGTTCCGAGTTTCACTGAATTTGAATCCACTTTTATTCTTTCTCTTTTCGAACTTATTCGAATTTTAAAAATTCTAAAATTAAAAGATGGGAAGGGGAGGGATTAGTCACAGAGATTTTATTAAATCCCTAATCTTCTTCACCACTTCCCATGTTACTAACTAGAATGAAAAAAAGGGGAATATCAGCGCATCCGGAAATAAACGATTGATCTCTATCAATAGACCTGCTAAAAACCCGAACCATATAGTACTTACTACCGGCGCCACGGAGAGATATGTTTTTAGATCTCGCATTTTATTTGAAATCCTCCTTCTTTATTGGAATTTGTAATACATATATGACCAGACATATATGGAGTTAATGATCGCTTGTATTTGTCCGCGGAATCCCTAATTCAAATTTAAATGTACAACGATTCAGTAGAATATTCCTTTTCTTAAAAAAAACGTGCCCTTTTCTGTACCAGCATTTCCCCAAAATATTCATTTTTTTTACAGCGGGTTTCATTATACGTAACGCATATAAGTAGTTTATTATAATTAATTAATAATTAATTATATGTTCTATGATATGAGATCAAAAAGAAGAAATGACAAGATAATTTTTGTATAGAAATGGAGTAAATAAAGATGTGGAAAACAATACGGGTATTCTCTACAATGACACTGTAACCCAATTGAAAGGGATGTAGCGCAGCTTGGTAGCGCGTTTGTTTTGGGTACAAAATGTCACGGGTTCAAATCCTGTCATCCCTACCTATTCTATTACTTATCTTATGAGCAGGAATCGTAACGAGGGATCAATTGAAATCGATTAAATTGGGCATCCATAACATGATCAATCTTTCATTTGACTCTATTCTACTATAGAATAGGATACGCATGCAAAAATATAATATATTAGGGTTACTTACAAAATATTTAGTGTGATAATAAAGCGCTCTTAGTTCAGTTCGGTAGAACGCGGGTCTCCAAAACCCGATGTCGTAGGTTCAAATCCTACAGAGCGTGATCCCATTCTTGTTATTCTTAGGTCGAAAATTACACTGAAATGAAATAATTGAACAGCAATTTCAATTTGACCCCTGCCCTATGTATTAAAATTAATAAAGCAAGTAGGGGTCAATCAAAAAAAGAGCTATTAATTAATTAAAGGTCCAACTGATCGCCGCGTCTGTATTGTAAATATGCGGTTACAAATAATCCAGCCAAAGTAATAGGAATTAGACCTAAGACAATTCCAAATAGAAAAACTTCAATCATTTCAATTTGTTTGAAAGAGGAAAAGGAGAGGTAATATCTATTCTTAACTATTAATTCATATTGCCCATGAATCTCAATGACCAAAAATTGGAAATTGACACGGTAAGAAACTTAAGAAACTATAGAATATATGGAATAACACAGAAAGATTTCGTTTTTTTATGAATCGTTTGTTCAATTAATTTCAAATAAGTCGTATCTTGTTCAACCCGATAAATAGAGCTGAGGTTATAGTTAAAACCGCTAGTAGAAAACCGAAATAACTAGTTATAGTAAGCATAAAGAGGCTAAATGAAATATGGTCTTTTTATACATATGTTTAGAAAGCACTTCCCTAAATTCAAATTTTTGAAAGATACAAACAAGAATAAGCAAAAAGACCAATTCCACTTATTCTTTCAATTGAAAGTTTTTGATTCATCAATCCTTCTAAACAGTAATAAAAAAAAATGGGAGTGACATAGGTAAGAAATCAATTTATCATCTGTGATATCTGAGCATCCCCTAATTCCCAATCAACAGATTCATCTTAAAAACTAATATTCTTATACTAATATTATATATTATAATTAATAATCAAAATTAGAAATAATAAAAAACTCTGTTGTGTAACTTCATTCAAAAAATGAAATTGAATCGCTTTAAAATTGGAAAATCATTTCTATTTTGATTTTGATCTTTTTTTTATTATTGTATCGAATACATTGTGTATTTTCGAACAAAGAATGACCTTATATTATACTAGAATCTCCCTTTTTTTACTTTAACTTTACTTTATTACTTTCCCTTTTTTTTCTTTTTTACTTTAATTTGATTTGACCTCATTAGATTCAGTAGTAGGTTCATTCTCATAATATCTCTAATGAGAAGAAAAAGAGTTTCGCATGATCTAATCGTGCGAAACTTATACATTTTTTCTTTACATATCTTAAATTAGAGAGCCCCCCGCCCTTTTTTTTATAATTATAATTCGATCAAGAACGGCCTTTTGGTTCTAATACAACAATGCGTGCATCGCGAATATTGATTATTTTCTTCTTTGTTCTCTTTCTTTCGTCGAAGACTATCGGCTAGTCTTACTTCTTACTGGACAACTAACCAATTCCTTAAAAATAAAAATGAAAAAAAAAAGGGGGGGGGGTTCCAACAAAAAACATCTTCTACAAACACAAAAAGAAAGAATATTTTTATATTTTGGATCTAATTGAATTGTAGGTGTAGGAGAATGGAATATGATAATCCCACTCGCGAATTATTTGAAAGCAACCCGTTGTATTCACATTTTATCTGATCTTCAGTTTCTAATCCGAAGCCGATAATGGAGAGAACCCTTATACTACTACAGGAATTTGAAAATTTTTTTATTGAATAGTATAGAATACTACATCGACAGGCAACAATAAAAGAAAAAAGAAAGTCTCTAGCACTCCATTTAGATACTAATTGTGAAATTGCGTTGCTGTGTCAGAAGAAGGATAGCTATACTGATTCGGTATACTCTAAAGACACCCTTGGTACCCTATTGACGATCTCACAAAGATTAAATTTCAGTGAATTCCCATTTACTGATCTCATCTTTTACGGAATCGATCCCCTTTTTGACTGTACAAGAATACGTGGAGCTCGGCATGTCTGGAAGCACAGGAGAACGTTCTTTTGCTGATATTATTACCAGTATTCGATACTGGGTCATTCAT